ATAAAAGTAAATTTGGATTGACTCCTCTTGGAGTTCCTTTTCCCCATAGAGATATGGAATAGAACGAACCATTTTTTGTGCTACTGTAATTTTTAAAATGAACGCGGAAATACCCATCAAAGGTAAGTAAATATACCCGAAACATATAAAATGCGGTTAATCCTGCTGTGAAATAAGCTATTACTGCGAAAATTGGTGAATACAACCAACTATCATTAAGAATGTCATCTTTGGACCAAAAACAAGCAAGAGGTGGAATACCACAAAGAGAAAGTGTACCCAATAAAAAAGTAGTTCTTGTAATTGGAACATATCTTGTTAAACCACCCATAAGAACCATATTCTGACTTTTATCTGGTGAATATCCAACAATAGGTTCCATTGAATGAATAATAGATCCGGATCCCAAAAACAATAAAGCTTTTGAATAGGCATGAGTGATCAAATGGAATAAAGCAGCTCGATAAGAACCTATACCTAGAGCTAACATAATATAACCCAATTGAGACATTGTGGAATAGGCTAAGCTTTTTTTAATGTCTCTTTGAGCAAGGGCCAAAGTAGCCCCTAATAATAGTGTTATTACACCTATTAAAGAAATTAAATTCATTATATAAGGTATGACTATGAAAAGAGGAAGAAGCCGAGCTACAAGAAAAATTCCTGCTGCTACCATAGTAGCAGCGTGTATAAGAGCCGAAATAGGAGTGGGTCCTTCCATAGCATCAGGTAACCATACGTGAAGGGGGAATTGTGCGGATTTAGCAACTGCACCGACGAATAATAAAGAAGCACACAAGGTAGCAAATAAAGAATTGACCCCATTATTTTGGATTAAGTTATTAGTTATTTCGAGCAAATACCGAAATTCTAAACTACCTGTTATCCAATAAAAACCTAAGATTCCTAACAATAAACCAAAATCCCCTACACGATTAGTTACAAAAGCTTTTTGACAAGCACTTGCTGCAATTGGTCGTGTGAACCAAAACCCTATTAATAAATAAGAACACATTCCCACAAGTTCCCAAAAAATATAAATTTGTATCAAATTTGAACTAGTAACTAATCCCAGCATAGAAGTATTAAAAAAACTCATATAAGCAAAAAATCTCAAATATCCTTGATCGTGATACATATACTTGTCACTATAAATAAGAACCATGATTCCAACAGTAGTAATTAGTATTGACATAATAGAAGTAAGTGGATCGATCAAGTATCCAAACTCTAAGGAAAAATCATTATTGATGGTCCAAGACCATAGATATTGATAGATAAAACTTCCATTTATTTGTTGAATAGACAGATTGGCTGAAAACACCATAGCTATACTTAAGAGTAAAACACTAGGAAAAGCCCACATGCGACGAATATTTTTTGTTGCTGTCGGAATAAGTAGAAGTCCAAATCCTATTGACATAGTAACTGGAAGTGGAAGAAAAGGTATTATCCACGCATATTGATATGTATGTTCCATAAGAAAAGAAACTCTTTTTTCTTATAATTACAAATTGTTCTCGATTCACCAATTCTTATCTTTTTTATCCTTTTAGAAAGGAACAATAATAAAAGAAAAAAAAAAGATATGAAAAAAAAGCCAAATATTGGGATTCTTAATTATTCTGATTTTTTTTTTTTGTGATTAATAAACATATTTATTATACTATAATAGTATAATAAATATATTATATAGTATACTATATATAGTAAGGAAAAAGAGTTAGACCAAAAAAAGAGTACTTTTTTTATTCAAATATGGATCATAGTATCTATATTCGAATTAAAAAAAATACCTAGGTATTCTAGTTCATTTTGGGAAGGGAGTAATTACCTAACTTGTTGTGTAACTGATTGATTGGATTGAAACCCAATAAAAAAAACTTATGTTTATCAGAAATCTTATGATACTCCTTACTTTGAATTATGGACATAGCACTCTGGACTTAATCAATTTTTATTTTCCCTTATTTTCTTCCATTTTTTTTCCCTCATGTCATTTATATATGTGATGTGTGATGTGCGCGCATACGTATATGTGATATATATATCACATATACATGTATATATAAATATATTTGTATTATATATATTTGTATGTTTATTATATATTTATATGTTAAAGTAAAAAAACAATGTATATTAAAAAGAGTATATTAAAAAAATTATCCACATACACGAAATAAGTATAGATAATAACTAAAAAGAACGATCTATTTTGAAGAATACATGTCTTTCACATACAACGATAAAAGGAGGAACCCCCCTTTTTTGA